ATATTTATTCCATAAGGGCTTATTCGATCCAATCGTACCACGTAATCCTTTAAAGGGCGTTCTGAGTGAATTATTTCGGCTACATGCCTTCTTTCCTTTGAATCAAACTTAGATTTTGAATCAAACTTAGATTAAGTAGAGCTGTAGAGTAGAGTCTTCATTTTTAATTTATTAATTAATTTAATAATTAATAAAACGGAATAAATTTTTAAAAATGAAAATTATTAAATTATAAGACAAGAGCACAAAATAACTAATAATATGAATAATAAAAAGGTGTATTATCATACATATATTTCGTGTAGAAACGTGTAGAAGGGTGAATAAGTCCGTTTATTTACATATTTTTTATTTACACATTTTTTTTTATAGGCATTTAGTAAAAAAAAATTATTAAAACATATACTTATATACTCCTTATTTAGGTATATACTCACTTAGGTATACTTAGTATAATATTAGTATAATATAATTATTATATATAAAATATCTTTATAACAATATAAGGTTAAAAAAAAATTTAATATAAAACAATAAATAAAAATAACAGGTACAAATATTAAATCGAGGTACCCATTCAATGATAGCTTTCAACAACTTTCCCTCCATTTTTGTGCCTTTAGTAGGCTTAGTATTTCCGGCAATTGCAATGGTTTCTTTATCTCTTCATGTTCAAAAAAACAAGATTTTTTAGATACTATAGGGACAACTCTATATCCATTTTTTTTTTTTTTTTTCAAAACTGACTTTGATCATAACACCCATATCTATTTAGTAGAATATGGTATAACATGTGGCTTCTTTCGAGCCTAAGCTCTTATGTATGTGTAAACATGATATATGGGTAAATGAATTCTAACAATTTTCAAATGGATCGGTATCGGGGAGAATTTCGGAAATGGAAAGTCAATATATCTATATGTGGATATCTATAGGAAATCATATGAAAGAGATGTTATTATTTTAGTTTGGATCTAAGCAATTCGATGAATTTTTCTAAAAGGTTCACATCATAGTAGTGCTGGTTGATGAGAGTTACTTCGGAAACAAAAAAAGTAAAATCAAATTTATTTTTGTTATTCTTCCAATTCCAATAAAATGCAACTAGGTCTAGTGAGAGTATGAGTTGGCGATCAGAACGTATATGGATAGAACTTATAGCGGGATCTCGAAAAATAAGTAATTTCGGTTGGGCCCTTATTCTTTTTTTAGGTTCATTAGGGTTTGTATTGGTTGGAACCTCCAGTTATTTTGGTAGGAATTTTATATCTTTATTTCCTTCTCAGCAAATAAATTTTTTTCCGCAGGGGATCGTGATGTCTTTCTATGGGATCGCGGGTCTTTTTATTAGCTCCTACTTGTGGTGCACAATTTCGTGGAATGTAGGTAGTGGTTATGATCGATTCGATATAAAAGAGGGCATAGTGTGTATTTTTCGTTGGGGATTTCCTGGAAAAAACCGTCGCATATTTCTGCGATTCCTTATGAAAGATATTCAGTCCATCAGAATAGAAAATAAAGAGGGTCTTTTTGCTCGTCGGGTCCTTTATATGGAAATCAGAGGCCAGGGGGCCATTCCCTTGACGCGTACTGATGAGAATTTGACTCCACGAGAAATTGAGCAAAAAGCTGCTGAATTGGCCTATTTCTTGCGCGTACCAATTGAAGTATTTTGAAAAAAGGAACTGAAAAATGAATACTTTGCAAGAGGGAAAAAACTCAAGAACCCTCTTTTTTTTCTATACCATAACTTAACGGAAGTTTGTTCTGAACGCCTATTCGAGCCAAAGTAAACGTATACGAAGCAACCCTAAAACGAAATTTTTTGTGTCCATAATTTTTTTTTATTTTAATATTTGATATTTTTTTTAATAGAACGGGAGTTCTTTCGTCTCGAAATCCAACTAATATTAATTTGAAGTGGGCTCTTTCTTATTCTATTTCTGTATTCTTTCTAGATTCAAGGACTAACCTAACCGCTATACTGCATCACAAATAAAAACCTCGCAATAGATTAATGGGCTCGATGACTTGGGATATAACTTATGCTTGATAGAAATATTAGTATCATATAGAGTCGACGCATGGGGTGAGTTCATTTAAACTTCAAAAATTCACAGACGAAAAATGGCAAAAAAGAAAGTATTCATTTCCCTTCTATATCTTGCATTTATAGTATTTTTGCCTTGGTGGATCTCTCTCTCATTTAAAAAAAGTCTGGAATCTTGGATTACCAATTGGTGGAATATTAGGCAATCCGAAATTTTTTTGAATGATATTCAAGAAAAGAGTATTCTAAAAAAATTCATAGACTTGGAGGAACTCCTTCGTTTGGAGGAAATGATAAAGGAATACCCAGAAACGCATTTACAAAAGCTTCGCGTCGAAATCTACAAAGAAACGACCCAATTGATCAAGATGCACAATGAGGATCGTATCCATACAATTTTACACTTCTCGACAAATATAATCTGTTTCGTTATTCTAAGTGGTTATTCTATTCTAGGTAATGAAGAACTTGTTATTCTTAACTCTTGGATTCAAGAATTCCTATATAACTTAAGCGACACAATAAAAGCTTTTTCTATTCTTTTATTAACTGATTTATGTATAGGATTCCATTCGCCCCACGGTTGGGAATTAATGATTGGCTCTGTCTACAAAGATTTTGGATTTGCTCATAATGATCAAATTATATCCGGTCTTGTTTCTACTTTTCCAGTCATTTTAGATACAATTTTTAAATATTGGATCTTTCGTTATTTAAATCGTGTATCTCCTTCACTTGTAGTGATTTATCATTCAATGAATGACTGAAAAATGATTGAACGACCCAATTATAATATTTGTTACTTTGTCCATAAGCAAAACACTCAAAATAGTACTTATTCTTTCTACCCAGCCAAGGGATCTCTCCAATGTTTCAGAAAAATTATTTCAGTAAATAGCAAAATTATAGATAGGGAACTCTACTAGCGACCTACCTAATTTTATTGTAGAAAATTTCGGGATCAATGATTGGACCATGCAAACTAAAAAAACCTTTTCGTCGATAAAGAAAGAGATTACTCGATCCATTTCCCTATCGCTCATGATATATATAATAACTCAGGCACCCATTTCAAATGCCTATCCCATTTTTGCACAGCAGGGTTATGAAAATCCACGAGAAGCAACGGGCCGTATTGTATGTGCCAATTGCCATTTAGCTAATAAACCCGTGGATATCGAGGTTCCACAAGCGGTACTTCCGGATACTGTATTTGAAGCAGTTGTTCGAATTCCCTATGATCTGCAAGTGAAACAAGTTCTTGCTAATGGTAAAAAAGGCGCTTTGAATGTGGGGGCTGTTCTTATTTTACCCGAGGGGTTTGAACTAGCCCCGCCCGATCGTATTTCGCCCGAGATTAAAGAAAAGATAGGAAATCTGTCTTTTCAAAGTTACCGCCCTACTAAAAAAAATATTCTTGTGATAGGTCCTGTTCCTGGTCAGAAATATAGTGAAATCACCTTTCCTATTCTTTCCCCGGACCCCGCTACTAAGAAAGATGTTCACTTCTTAAAATATCCCATATACGTAGGTGGGAACAGAGGAAGGGGTCAGATTTATCCCGACGGGAGCAAGAGTAACAATAATGTTTATAATGCTACAGCAGCAGGTATAGTAAGCAAAATCATACGAAAAGAAAAGGGGGGATACGAAATAACCATAGTGGAGGCATCGGGTGGGCGTCAAGTGGTTGATATTATCCCTCCAGGGCCGGAACTTCTTGTTTCTGAGGGCGAATCCATCAAACTTGATCAACCATTAACGAGTAATCCTAATGTGGGCGGATTTGGTCAGGGGGATGCAGAAGTAGTACTTCAAGATCCATTACGTGTCCAAGGCCTTTTGCTCTTCTTGGCATCTGTTATTTTTGCACAAATCTTTTTGGTTCTTAAAAAGAAACAGTTTGAGAAAGTTCAATTGTCCGAAATGAATTTCTAGATCCGCGAATTTTTCAACATCAAACTCTAAAAAGAAATAAATTGTTGTTGGCAATTATATTATGTAATTGTGTATGATCAAAAAAATTTTGTTTGTTTCTTTTTTCGGATTTCGGGAATTACTTATACTGGTCATGATGTGTATATTGTGAAGAAGACTATTTGATTTTACTTATCTCTTCTTTGTTTTTTCAATCCAAATCGAAGTGATATAGAATGAATCCGTAGTTTTATATTTGAATAGAATAAAAACAAAAGATAAATAAGCGGATAATATAAACCAAAGTATAAATGAAAGGAACAAAGGGTTTAGGGGAGGGGGGGGTTGTGCGTCTCCTAGTCTTTGACACAAGAAAAGGGATTTTCCACAACCCTTTCTTGTGTCGAATTAATAATGATTCTTGATCCTATTCGTCAAAAATTCCTATTCGTGGGTTCCATTTTTTTTTTCGGTTTATCATAACCTTTTTTCGATTTATTATGTTAAGTAGTGGACAAACAAAAATATAGGTAAATTTATTGAACAAATAGAACTTCTTCAATTTCAATGAACTTCTAAAATAGAAAAAAGGAAACTTTGATTAGATTAAGATTAAAGAAAGTAAGGTTCTATTTTATTAGTATAGAAAGGGTTTGCATGATATCTAATCGATATAAATCCATATATAGAACTATATAGAATTGTGAGTCATCCAAAAAACGGAAATCGAGTGATTCCTTCTTTGTTTTCATTTTTTAAAGTATTCGCAGATACTTTGGAGTAAAAGATGTTCTGAATCAATTAATGAAGTGCATTTTTCAAAACATCAATCATAAGAAAATGTGGATTTTTTTGAAACATTTATACAAAAAAAATATTATGATTATTAAGAACTCAACGATCCCCCTCGAATCAGACAAGGAAAGAGGGGGTAGGTCCCGTTGAGTTCTTATGCTTTCATGTCTATAACCCAGTTCATCTGGTTATTACAGAGATGAACCTAATCCGGAATATGAACCATAAAAGAAAATAC